GATAAGATGCCTGATAAAAGGGCTATTTTGATAGAATAGATTATGTAACAATTACTCTTATTGTAAATTAAGGAATCTAACCTTATCTTTAAAAATCAAAATTTTAAGTGCCTCATACACTAACTCACAGAAAAATAAGCTAAGTAAGCTATTAGGTTCATACCCTGCTTATAGAAGTAAAGTCTTCTTTTTTCTAATTAAAAAAACAAATATTGTCTTGATAATAGTAATAATTATAGGTACCATAATCACACTTATATCAAGAAATTGATTAAGAATATGAATAGGAATAGAAATAAATATAATATCATTTATCCCTTTAATAAATTTAAAGCCAAGAAAAACTAGACCTGAAGCATCCTTAATCTATTTCTCTGTTCAAAGAATAAGAAGTATCATAATATTAAGTATAGTAATAATAACCATAATAGAACAAATATATAATATTATAATTAATGTATTAACCATAAGAATTATAATTAAAATAGGGATAGCACCCTTCCATATATGAGTCCCTAAAGTTATAGCCACATTAAGATGAAATATAAATGTTATTTTAATAACTTGGCAAAAGCTAGCCCCTTTATCAATTATTAATATAATTGAATTTAACTATATTATATATTTAACTATTACTTTATCCACTATTACAGGAGCTGTGATAGGAGTTTACCAAAACTCCTTACGGAAAATTATAGCCTACTCTTCTATTAGACATATAGGGTGAATTTTAACTCTTAATAAAACAAAAGATAGTTGAATCACATATATATTAATTTATAGTTTAATAATTGTAACCCTCTGTCATTATTTAATGAATACCAAAGTCTTATTTATCTCTCAAATAATTGAAAATCAAGTGGGATTTACCCATAAGATAGAATTTATTATCATGATAATAAGCCTTGGGGGGATACCCCCTTTCCTTGGGTTTTTACTAAAAATAATAGCTATTGAAGAGATAATATTAACCTACTCCTTATGAATATTATTAGTAATAGTATTAAGCAGAATAGTAACTCTATATTATTATATACGAGTAACATTAAAAGCAATTTTACTACAGTCATTAACAATTAAATGATCAATCATTAAAAATAAAATTAATTATTTAATATTAATTATTAATATTATATTACCAATAATAGTAGTTCTATACTAAAGCTTTAAGTTAATTAAACTATTAACCTTCAAAGTTAATAATATGATTATTAATCATAAGCTTTAGAAGTTCTTCTACTTTAGAATTGCAGTCTAATATCATTATATTGACTATAAAGCTCTGATAAGAGAGTTATCTCATAAATAAATTTACAATTTATTGCCTATAATTTCAGCCATCTTATCATTTGAACAAATGAATATATTCAACTAATCACAAAGACATTGGAACATTATATTTCATATTCGGGATATGAGCAGGTATGATAGGAACTGCTATGAGATGAATTATTCGTGTAGAACTCGGACAACCCGGGCCTTTTATTATAGATGATCAAATTTACAACGTTATAGTTACTGCTCATGCATTCATTATAATTTTTTTCATGGTTATACCAATTATAATCGGTGGATTTGGTAACTGATTAGTTCCTTTAATAATTGGTGCCCCCGATATAGCATTCCCTCGAATAAACAACATAAGATTTTGACTTCTACCCCCTTCAATTACCCTTTTAATCATAAGAACAATAACTGAAATAGGAGTAGGTACAGGATGAACTATTTACCCTCCCTTATCTGGGAATTTATCACATAGAGGGCCAGCTGTCGATTTAGCTATTTTCTCACTACATTTAGCCGGTATCTCATCTATTCTAGGGGCTGTTAACTTCATTTCCACAATTATAAATATACGCCCTAAGGGGATAACCCTAGAACGAACACCCTTATTTGTGTGATCAGTAGGAATTACAGCACTATTATTATTATTATCTCTCCCAGTATTAGCAGGAGCTATTACTATACTATTAACTGATCGAAACTTTAATACATCTTTCTTTGACCCCTCAGGGGGAGGGGACCCTATTTTATATCAGCATTTATTCTGATTCTTTGGACACCCAGAGGTATATATTCTAATTTTACCTGGATTTGGTTTAATCTCCCATATCATTAGACAAGAAAGAGGAAAATCAGAGACTTTTGGCTCACTAGGAATAATCTACGCAATAATTGCTATCGGTTTATTGGGTTTTATCGTTTGAGCACATCATATATTTACAGTAGGTATAGACGTTGATACACGAGCTTACTTCACTTCAGCCACTATAATTATTGCAGTACCAACAGGTATTAAAATTTTTAGATGATTAGCTACTATACATGGTATAAAAATTAATTACTCTCCTTCTATTATATGAGCTTTAGGGTTCGTATTTTTATTTACTATTGGAGGATTAACGGGTGTAATTCTGGCTAATTCATCTATTGATGTTGTATTACATGATACTTATTATGTAGTAGCTCATTTCCACTATGTTTTATCAATAGGAGCTGTATTTGCTATTATAGGAAGATTCATTCAATGATACCCTTTATTTACTGGAATTACCTTAAATCCAAAATGATTAAAAATACAATTTATACTTATATTCTTAGGAGTAAATATTACATTTTTCCCTCAACATTTTCTAGGGTTAAGAGGTATACCCCGACGATATTCAGATTATCCTGATAGATACACAGGTTGAAATATATTATCTTCAATAGGATCCTTTATATCCATCATAAGAATTATGATACTGATTGTTATTATATGAGAAAGAATAGTAAGAAAACGAAAAGCTATAATAAAGTATAACATATCCTCAAGTATAGAATGGTATCAAAAAACTCCTCCTGCAGAACATTCATATAATGAATTACCCCTAATATTTTATTTCTAATATGGCAGAAAATTTATGCGATGAACTTAAGATTCATAGATGAAGGGATTCCTTTTATTAGATATTTCAACATGAGGAAATATTATATTTCAAGATGCTAATTCTCCTTTAATAGAACAAATAATCTTCTTCCATGATCACACGTTAATAATTTTAACTATAGTTACAATCATAGTATCTTATGTAATAATTACCATTTTAACAAATAAGTTAACAAATCGGTTCTTACTTGAAGGCCAGACAATTGAATTTGTGTGAACAATTCTACCAGCATTTACATTAGTATTCATTGCTTTGCCCTCCCTACGTTTATTATACCTAATAGATGAAATAGATAACCCCGCCATAACAGTTAAAGTACTAGGTCACCAGTGATATTGAAGATATGAGTATACAGATTTCAGTAATGTAGAATTTGACTCATATATAAAACCATCAGAAGATATAGCACTAGATAGTTTCCGGCTCCTTGAAGTTGATAATAATACTGTATTACCTATAAACCTTAACATTCGATTTATAATTACATCTTCTGATGTTATTCATTCATGAGCAATTCCTTCCTTAGGAATTAAAGTGGACGCAGTTCCAGGCCGACTCAATCAAATCATAATGAACATTAACCGACCTGGGATAATTTACGGGCAATGTTCAGAAATTTGTGGAGCTAATCATAGATTTATACCCATTGCTATTGAAAGAATTAACATAGACCTATTCATTAAATGAATTAACTCTGTTTCATTAGATGGCTGAAACATTAAGCATTGGTCTCTTAAACCAAAACATAGTATAGTAATATATACTTCTAATGGGAAAATTAGTTTAAATAAAACATTAACTTGTCAAGTTAAATATATATTTGTTATATTTTCCCTATGCCCCAAATAATACCCATATGATGAGAAGTGTTGAGATTATATTTCCTGATAAGAATAATACTTTTTTATTTAATAATTTATCACATAAAAAATATAAAAACTAACAAAGTTATAGATTATAAAAACTATAAGCAATATAATTGAAAATGATAAATAACCTATTTTCTTCATTTGACCCCTCAACAACAATATCATTATCCATTAATTGAATAAGAGCTATTATAGGAATTACTTTAATACCTTTAATTTATTGATTATTACCCAGACGGTATACAGTAGTAGTTACCCTACTAATAAATACACTCCATAAAGAATTTAAAATATTACTGGGAAGTAATAAGAAAGAATTTAGTATAATAATAGTTGGGTTATTTATGTTTATTTTAATAAATAATATTATAGGATTACTGCCTTATGTATTTACTAGTTCTAGTCATATAATTTTTGCCTTAACATTGGCTCTACCCTTATGAGTATCATTCATACTATTTGGATGAATTAACCATACAAAACATATGTTAGCCCATATATTACCTAATGGTACCCCTCTAATTCTTATACCTTTTATAGTAATAATTGAAACAATTAGAAATCTAATTCGCCCAAGAAGATTAGCAGTACGATTAACTGCTAATATAATTGCAGGGCACCTATTAATGAGACTACTAGGGAATAATTCAACTTCATCAGGAAAAGTGGCCCTTATCTTTATTGTGAATATTCAAGTAGGATTAATAATATTTGAAATAGCTGTATCCTTTATTCAAGCATATGTATTTTCAGTTTTAAGAACCCTTTATTCTAGAGAAGTATAAATGAAACTATATAAAAATCATCCATTCCATTTAGTAGATTATAGCCCCTGACCTCTTACAGGATCTGTAGGAATTCTTACCTTAACCAGAGGAATAATTATATGATTAAGAAAATCTTTTATATTGTTAACTTGATTGGGGGTAGCTATCCTTATAATAACTACATGACAGTGATGACGAGATATCACCCGGGAGGCTACTTATCAAGGGAACCACACATTAAAAGTTGTCAAAGGACTAAAAATAGGAATAATATTATTCATCACCTCAGAAATTATATTCTTTGCCTCATTTTTTTGAGGCTTTTTCCATGGAAGATTATCCCCTTCAGTAGAACTAGGAATAAATTGACCCCCCAAAGGGATTATGCCCTTTAATCCTATAGAGATCCCTTTATTAAATACTATAATCCTCTTATGTTCAGGTATTACTGTCACATGAGCTCATAACAGATTAATAACAAGAAACCATAAACAAACCTTGATAGCCTTAACTATAACAGTAGCATTAGGAGTATTCTTTAGTATCCTTCAAGGAATAGAATATTTTGAATCCAGATTTTGTATTAGAGACTCAGTATATGGTTCCTCCTTTTTTATAGCTACAGGATTCCATGGAATACATGTTATTGTAGGGACAATATTCTTAACCGTATGTTTAATACGAAGAGCCCTATATCATTTCTCAAAAAACCACCATTTTGGATTTGAAGCAGCCGCCTGATACTGGCACTTTGTGGATGTAGTATGACTCTTCCTTTATATTTCAATCTACTGATGAGGTAGCTATCTTTTTAGTATAAATAATATAATCAACTTCCAATTGATTGATCTTAAATTAAGAAAAGATAATTTTAACACTTATAATACTACTTATGACCTCTATTAGAGTAACTTTTATTATAATATTAATTTGTATAATTATTTCAAAGAGGATAATAATAGATCAACAAAAAATATCCCCCTTCGAATGCGGTTTTGCTCCTCTCAATTCAGCTCGAACTCCTTTCTCTATTCAATTCTTCTTAATTGCTATATTATTCTTAATTTTCGATATCGAAATTGCCATTATCCTACCAATCATTATAACTTCTAAATTAATATTATCCTTAGAATGAACTGTAACAACCACAATGTTTATTATTATTTTACTAATAGGATTATATCATGAATGAAAAAATGGAATACTGGAATGGATTTGGGATGATAGTTAATAAATAACATTTAATTTGCAATTAAAAATAATTAGAAAAATTAGTTCATCTCAAATAATGAAGTAAAATGTTACAATTAGTTTCGACCTAATATTAGGTCACAATTGACCCTTATTTTTAATTGAAGCCAAATTTGAGGCTTCTTATTGTTAATAAGAAAATTGATTTTTAATCCAATTAAACAGAGGTCTATGATAAATTAAGAGCTGCTAACTACTTAATTAAGCGGTTAAATTCCGTTTGTCTCTTATTTATATAGTTAAATTAATAACATGTTATTTTCAATAACAAATCAAGGATACCTTTATAAATATTATAAGGAATTTATCCATAATAGCTTCTTCAGAGCTACGCTTTACTTTAAGCTATTATAATTAAATTAATAATATAAATAAAATAACAAACATAAACAATAATATATAAGTCTTAAAATTACGAAATTCGATATAAACTATCCCATTAAATAATCTCAAGTTTATACGAGGAAAAAAATTAGAAATTAAGTATTCTCCTCATATAAAATCATTAAATATCCAGTAAGACTTAGAAACCATTAAAGTATTATAATTTAAAAAAATAGTAGAAAAAGAAGGCAAATATCATAAATTACCTGTGAAAGAATAAATAAAATTTATTAATCTTCTTCTAAATATTGAAAATCAATTAAAAGAAGATATAAAATACCCATAATAGATCCCTAAAAAAACAAAAAATAAAGGAGTTAATTTTAAGAATAAAGAGGATATAAATAAGGAAAAAGGAACAATGAATCAAGATAGCGAAGCTCCTCCTAAAATCCCTAAAAAAACTAACAAAAACATAGAAAATATTATATGAGATCTTTCAGTACAATTATAATAAGTATATAATCCTCTATAATTGCCAATACAATAATAAATTAACCGAAATCTATAAGAAGCAGTTAAACCAATAGAAACTAATAATAAAACAAATAACCCTATATTAGAGGACCCATTAGAGGTATATTCAACAATATAATCTTTTCTGTAAAACCCTGATAAAAAGGGTAAACCACATAAAGAAAACGTGGACACACAAAAACAAGAACAACTGAAGGGAATTTGATAAATCAAATTACCCATATGTCGAATATCCTGTGAATCACATATACAATGAATAATTAATCCCGCACAGAGAAATAGAAGAGATTTAAAAAAAGCATGAACTAGTAAATGATAAAAGGAAGCTAGAGAGCTACCCATAAATAAAATAGTTATTATTATACCCAATTGACTTAAAGTAGACAAAGCAATAATCTTCCTCAAGTCATACTCAAAATTAGCCCCTAACCCAGCCATAAATATAGTAATGGTTGATATAAATATATAAAAAGATATATCCAAATCAGAAAAAAAATTAAAAAACCGAATTAATAAATAAACGCCAGCTGTAACTAAAGTAGAAGAATGGACTAGGGAAGATACAGGTGTAGGGGCAGCTATGGCTGCCGGTAACCAAGAAGAAAAAGGAATTTGAGCACTTTTAGTGAAAGAAGCTAATACAACTATAACCAATATCAAAGAAAAATAAGAATCTCAATAAAGTATATAGAATATATAACTTCAGTCCCCAAAATTATATATAAAATATAATGACAAAAGAATAAAAACATCCCCAATACGATTAGTTATAATAGTTAACATCCCAGCATTATAAGACTTATAATTACCAAAATAAATAACCAGACAATAGGAAACCAGCCCTAAACCATCCCATCCTAAAAAAATTCTAATTAAATTAGGGCTAATAATCAATAGGAATATTGATAAAATAAATAACACAATCAAAAGCAAAAACCGATAATTAAAAATATCTCTGCTTATATAATCCTTTCTATAAAAAATAACTATTGAAGAGATAAGAAATACACAGGATATAAATAATAAAGATATTCAGTCCAATAATAAAGATATTCTTACTGAACCAGAACTTAACATTAAAACGTCCCATTCTATAAAAATAATATAATCAAAGCTAATTAATCATATAAAATATAAAAATGTAAATAGAAAAAACAAAAAAAATATAAAAGACCAAAAATAATAAATTATATAAATGGATATAAAGCACAAATACACCTCCAACACCACAAGTTGATATTCTTTATAAACTATTTATATCCTAATATAAATAAATAAATATATTTAAATTAAGTACTATAAAATTCAATGGAATCAAGTGCATTAATAATAAAATCATTTCCCGATAAGTTAAAGAAGAAAAGATAGAAACTCCTCGACATAAATTTCCATGACAAATAATTGAATATAAGTAAATTCTATAAGCACATCTCAGAAAAGAGCCCACCCCTATAAAAAATAAAGTATTCAATCTTCAAGATATGCATCCAATAATAATAAAAATTTCTCCTAATAAATTTAAAGAAGGAGGGGAAGATATATTATTAATTCTAGACAGAAATATAAATAAGGAAAAAATAGGTATAACAGAAATTAATCCCTTATTAACGTATAATCTACGACTGTGAACACGTTCATAAGACATATTGACCAAACAAAATAAAGAACATGAGCAAAGACCATGACCAATTATTAATAAATAAGAACCTAAAACTCCATATATATTTAATCTTATAATACCTGAAATTACTAACCCTATATGAGAAATAGAAGAATAAGCAATTATAGATTTTATATCAATCTGTAATAAACAAATTAAACCAACTATAACACAAGAATACACCCCAATTGATAAAAAAATAAAATTATGATAAAATGATGCAGGATTCATAAACGAAAATATACGGAATAAACCATACCCCCCTAACTTTAAAAGAACCCCAGCCAAAATTATAGAACCAGAGATTGGAGCTTCCACATGAGCTTTAGGTAATCAAAAATGAAAAAATAATAAAGGCATTTTAAATAAAAAAGCTAAAACAAAAGATATATATATGTATAAATTACAATCAAGACTAATTAATGAATAAGTTAAAGAGCCACATTCACCCTTAACATAAAAAATTATTAACAAAAAAGGTAAAGAACCAAATAAAGTATAAAATAGCAGATAATATCCAGCAAATAAACGCTCTGGCTGATTTCCCCACCCAAAAATAAGAAAAAGGGTGGGGATTAAAGAAGCCTCAAAGAAGATATAGAGTAACATTAAATTAGTTGATGAAAAGAAAAACACTAAAGTTAATAATAAAACTGCTGTTAATAGTCTAAGTTGCAAACTATTAATGTTCAATCTATAAAATTTATAGCTAGCAATAAACATCAAGAAAACAATTCAACAGGTTAAGACAATTAAACCTCAAGATAATGTATCAATCCCAATAAAAAAAACCTTATAAGATGTAAATGTAAAAGGAGAATAAAGGAAAAGAAAAAATACAGCTAATATAAACACTATTCTTATAAGTCATCAATTGCTAACTAAAGGAGTCATAAAAAATAAAAAAAAAGCCATTTTTATCATGATAATGCACCTATAGAAGATAAAAAATCATTTCCTTGTGAACGAACTATATTTACCAAAATAGATAAACCTAGGGCTCCCTCACATACAGTAAATACCAAAAATAAAAGTAAGAAGTATACTTCATACCCTAATATAATAATTATAAACGTTATTATTAAAAATAACCCCAATACCAAAAATTCTAAAGACAATAAAGTTTGAAGTACATGTTTATGAACTAAACAAAACGTAATCAACCCTATAAATAAAATAAGTATCATAATATAAAAAATTAGTTTTAGTAGTTTAATTAAAAACAATGATTTTGTAAATCGTTAATGGTTATTACCTTAAAACTTCAGTAAAAAGCATTAGCTTATCATTAATCCCCAAAATTAATATTTTAAATAAACTATTCACTGATATTATAATAATAATTATAATTATATTAGTAATAAGAATCACCTTTATAATCCTCAAGCATCCTTTAAGAATAAGAAGAGTCCTAATTATACAAACCTTAACAATTGCAATAATCACAGGATTATTAATAGGCACGTTTATAATGTCCTATATTATTATAATCGTAATGATTAGTGGGATACTTGTTCTATTCATTTACATGTCTAGAGTCGCCTCTAACGAAAAATTTAAAAGCAATATTAAGTTAATTATAATCCCTTTAATTGCTACCCCCACTGGTTGAATTATTGATACTTATAGTAATACCTCCTTTAATAACCTAATTCCTAGAGAACCTATAATTACAATTAAAATATATAATAGACCTATCATACTACTAACTGGAATACTCATCATTTATTTATTTGTTTCAATAGTAGCTGTATCTAACATTGTAAATATTAGTAAAGGACCCTTACGAATAAAAATTTATGAATAAACCCTTACGGAAGACTCATCCTATTATTAAAATAGTCAATAGCTCCTTAATTGACCTACCCACTCCCTCCTCTATCTCCCTATGATGAAACTTTGGATCCCTGTTAGGTATATGCTTACTAATTCAACTAGTTAGAGGTATTTTCTTAGCTATACATTATACACCTAATATTGAAATAGCATTCCCTAGAGTAATCCACATTTGTCGAGATGTAAATTATGGGTGATTAATACGATATACTCATGCAAATGGTGCCTCATTATTTTTTATTTGTTTATACATACATATTGGTCGAGGACTCTATTATGGTTCTTATAAATTAAAGATAACCTGAATAGTAGGAGTTCTCCTACTATTATTAATTATGGGAGTAGCCTTCCTGGGCTATGTTTTACCCTGAGGTCAAATATCCTTATGAGGTGCCACTGTCATTACCAATTTATTATCGGCAATCCCTTACTTAGGATCAATCCTAGTAAAATGACTGTGAGGGGGATACTCCGTTGATAACGCTACACTAAATCGATTCTTCGCTCTTCATTTCCTATTACCCTTTATAATCATAGGAATAGTAATAATTCACTTAATTTTTCTTCATCAGTCAGGTAGTAATAATTCCTTGGGAATTAATAGAAGTGTTGATAAAGTATCATTCCACCCTTACTTCTCCATTAAAGATCTACTAGGGATATCCTTTATAATAATGTTATTCCTGACCCTAATTTTAATAGAACCCTTAATATTAAGAGACCCTGAAAACTTTATCCCTGCTAATCCTATAGTAACCCCTATCCATATTCAACCAGAATGATATTTTTTATTTGCCTATGCAATTTTACGATCCATTCCTAATAAGCTAGGAGGGGTATTAGCTATATTAATATCCATTATTATTATTATTATACCCTTAACACAAAATAGAAGTTTCCAAAGAACAATTCATTATCCTTTAAGAAAAGTACTATTCTGAATGTATGTTAACAATATTATATTGCTAACCTGAATTGGAGCTCGACCCGCTGAAGAACCTTTCATTATAGTAGGTCAATTATTAACAATAACTTATTTTATATTTTTTATTATTAATCCTGTATCTTTAAAGACATGAGACATACTACAAAAATAATCAGAAAGTTTTAGATAAACATATATTTTGAAAATATAAAAAAAAGGTTAGATTCCTTTACTGGTTTACACTTAATTTAATGAATTATAACCCTAGTATTAATAATAAAATTCCTAAATTTAATAAAAAACAACTTAATGAATAAGGTAAAAACAATTTCCAAGTTAAAAATATTAATTTATCATAACGAAACCGTGGTAATACCCCTCGAACTCAAATAAATCAAAACACAACAAGAGAAATTTTAAAAAAGAAAAAAAAAGAATTTACATCACAACCTAAAAAAACAGATACTGTTAATAAACTCACAAAAATAATATTTATATACTCTGACAAAAAAATAAAAGCAAATCTTCCTCCTCTATATTCAACATTAAAGCCTCTAACTAACTCTCTCTCTCCCTCAGCAAAATCAAAAGGGGATCGATTAGTCTCAGCTAAACAGGAAGCTATTCAACAAAAAAATAAAGGAAAAGAAAAAAATACAAATCAACAGTAAGACTGGTAAATATTAAACATTATCAATCTAAAACCAAAAGTAAAAAGTAAATAATTAACCAAGATTAAGGCTATACTTACTTCATAAGAAATAGTTTGAGCAACTGAACGAAGCCCTCCTAAAAAAGAGTAAACTCTATTAGATGATCATCCTCTTATCAATAAACCATAAACCCCTATACCAGAACAGCATAAAAAATATAAAATCCCTAAATTAAATGATAAATATCCTTTATCTATAGGAAAAAGGGATCACATAAATAAAGAAAGCATAAATATAAATAAAGGAGAAAGAAAATAAATAACATAATTAGATATATAAGGGAAAACTGGTTCCTTAAAAAACAATTTCAATCCATCGGAAAAAGGCTGCAGAAGACCTATTAACCCTACTTTATTAGGTCCTTTCCGTAATTGAATATAGCCTAAGACTTTACGTTCAAATAGAGTTACAAAGGCCACTGATAATATAATTATAATAAGCATAAATAAATGCAAAACTAATCAAATAGTTACCTGTAATTAAAATTACATAATTAAATTCTAAATTTAATGCATAAATTCTGCCAAAGTAACAATAAAATTTTCACAATAAATGGTCCTTTCGTACTAAAATATTAAATAATTTTAAGGATAGAAACCAACCTGGCTCACGCCGGTCTGAACTCAGATCATGTAAAAGTTTAAAGGTCGAACAGACCTAGTTAATTAGCTACTGCACTAATTACTAATTTTAATCCAACATCGAGGTCGCAAACTGTATTATCGATAAGAACTCTCCAATACAATAACGCTGTTATCCCTAAGGTAATTTAATCTTATAATCTAAAGATAGGATCGTAAGTATACAAATTAGTATAAAAAATTAAAGAAAGTTATGTAAATCTCCCCATCACCCCAACAAAAATACCTTAAAATAAAATAAAATAATATCATATATATAAATACATTACAGTATTAAAATTCTATAGGGTCTTCTCGTCCTCTAATAATATTTATGCTTTTTAACACAAAAATTAAATTCAATTAATATAAAAAAAGAAAGATAATACCTCATTAAACCATTCATACTAGCCTTCAATTAAAAGACAATTGATTATGCTACCTTTGCACAGTCAAATTACTGCAGCCGTTAAATAAATCACTGGGCAGGTCTGACTTATTACTTAAATCTCAATAAGACATGTTTTTGTTAAACAGGTGAGTATTCCATTTGCCGAGTTCCTATTAATATAAATTTAAATTTACTAATTCTATCATTATAACTTACAATTACAAGTTATATAAAAATACTCAATTAAAATTTAAAATCAGTCAATAAATTAAGTTAAATAATAAACATCATTATTACAAAATATATGAAAAAAATTATTAATTTTACATAATTATATTAAAATGCTCATTTATAAAAACTATTATAAGATTATCCCTATAAAACTTTACACATATAACAGTTCAGAATAAATATACCTAAACTAAATAAATGTATACAAATTAAATTCAATCCTTGAGAAACCAGATATTCATAAATGAATAGCATATAACTCCTATCTTAGTATAATTAATAATTATGTCACATTAAATTAAATACAAAAATATCTCTTATGATTTCGGGATTAACAAAATAAATGTTTCAAATTGATAAACCCTGATACAAAAGGTACAACTTTAAGATCTACTTATATATACTTTATTGAGTATCCTTCACAGTACAATAAACTATAAATTACAAATAAAATTATTTAAACAATACTAAATAAAAAATTATTTTTATAAAAATAATCACAATCAATTTAATATTAACCTATTAAGAATCAATCTGATTTGATTTGCACAAATTACATGTTAATGTAAATAACAATAGCTCTATAGCACAGAATGAATAATTCCAGGCTAACCTTCCGGTAAGCCTACTTTGTTACGACTTATCTTATCTTAATAATAAGAGCGACGGGCGATATGTACTTAACTCAGAGCAAATATCAATACTAATATATAATAATCTTTACACCCAAATCCATTTTAAAACAAGTAATACAACTCACTATCCAAAATTATAGAGTTAGTGTAGCCCATTATCCCCTCAAAAAGCTGCACCTTGACCTGACATGTATTTATAATAATAAACGAAAATAAATTTTAAAAAACATTCTAAAGACAGAGATATACAAACTATTCTAATTTTCAAGGTTAAATTTAACGTGGATTATCGAATTAAGATACAGGCTCCTCTGAACAGATTAAATCACCGTCAAATCCTTTTAATTTAAAGATCATAACTATTAATACTAACATTAATTTACATTTAAAATAATAGGGTATCTAATCCTAGTTTATACCAAAAATTTCGTAAAATTTAAAACCAAAACAATAAATAAAATTTAAATTTCACTTCAAAAGAAGATAATCTTTATTCAAAAGGATCAATAAAATTACAATTAAATCAAAATAACTTTAATTAAGCGTATAACCGCAGCTGCTGGCACGCTATTAGCTAATTAAATAATCAATAAATAATTCTAACATTAATTAAATTTTTAAAATTAAAAACTGCGATTACAAATACTAATACAATCTTTTAGATTTATACTATAACCTACAAAAATTCACATGTAAAACCATGACTAAGTCATTTTATGAACCAGAATTAAATTCTTACTTAAAAGTAATACAATTTGGTGGATCAATATTACATATACCCTACGGGTACTTCTACACTAAATATATTCTACACTAACTCTACCCTCTAACACAGGATGTATATACTTGCACTCAGCTAAATAATCCCATATGTTCTATTACTATAAGTATCCCCCTCACTAGGGCTAACCTAATCAGTTAGCAATTAAACTCTTAATGTGGCTATATAACCTTATGTTATATATCTAATTATTACCTACAGTATTATTCTTATCAACACTTCTTTCATTGTTAATCTATTCCTATTCATTAAATAGTCTCATATATATATTATCCCCCCAGGCGGTGGCCCTACGGTCCCCCTATTTACTATTGTACAATAACCCAACTTAATGTAATATAGTAATTCAGAGTTATATATTTAATAAAATATTTTCTCTAAAAGAGTATATTTATATTATTTATACTTAAAAGTAATACAATTTGGTGGATCAATATTACATATACCCTATAATTAAATACCTAAATTAATGATATATTCGGAACATATGAATATGTTCCATATTTAATTGATATAATCTATATAAAAACTTGAAATAAGGTTAGATACCCAACTATTTAATCTTATAGCTGAGTACATGTGTACACATATAAACCAATCTGATAATTTAATTCCTAAATGACATATTTAATTGATATAATCTGTATAAAAACTTGAAATAAGGTTAGATACCCAACTATTTAATCTTATAGCTGAGTACATGTGTACACATATAAACCAATCT